AAAATAGGATATGCATTTGAAATGGGTGCTCGAGTTATTATATATATCATGAGCGATACGGAAATGGATCGAGTAATCTCTTCCTTTATCCAAGAAAAGGCATTTCTAGTTTGCATGGTCCAATCATTGATCCTGAAAATTTCTACAATAAAATTAGGTAGGTCACTAGTATAGTTCCCTATCCACGATTCTGCTATTTACTGAAATAATTTTCCTGGAATATAGGAAGAATCCCTTGGGTGGGTAGAAAGAAAAAGAAAAGAATAAGTAAATTTTTGAATGTTTAGCTTTTGTACAAAATAACAAACTTTATAATTGGATCAGTGGATCGTTTTTTCAGTCATTCATTGAATGATAAATCACTACAAGTGACGGAGATACGCGATTTAAATAACGGAAAATCCAATATTTTAAAATTGTATCTAAAATGACTGGAAAAGTGGAAACAAGACCAGATATAATTTGATCATTCTGAGCAAATCCAAAATCTTTATAGACAGAACCAATCATTAGTTCCCAACCATGGGTCGAATGGAATCCTATACATAAATCAGTTAATAAAAGAATAGAAAAAGCTTTTATTGTGTCACTTAAGTTATATAGGAATTCTTGAACCCAAGAGTTAAGAATAATAAGTTCTTGATTACCTAGAATAGAATAACCACTTAGAATAACGAAACAGATTATATTTGTCGAGAAGTGCAAAATCGTATGGATACGATCTTCGTTGTGCGTCTTGATCAATTGGATGGTTTCTTTGTAGATTCCGGTACCAAGGTTTTGTAGACGTGTTTCCGGGTATTCCTTTAGCATTTCATCCAAGAGGAACAGTTCCTCGAATTCTATGAATTTTTTTAGAATACTCTTTTCTTGAATGATATTCAAGAAAATTTCGGATTGCCTAGTATTCCACCAATTAGTAACCCAAGATTCCAGACTTTTCTTAAATGTGAAAGAGATGCACCAGGGCAAAAAGACTATAGATGTAAGATATAGAAGGGGAATGAATGCTTTCTTTTTTGCCATTTTTCGTCTTTAATGAACTCAGCTTCACCTCATTCGTCAACTCTATATGATAAGAATATTTCTATCAAGCATAAGTTCTATTACAAGTCATAGAGCCTATATATAAATCTATAATCTATTCCCGCGTTTTTTTATTTGCAATTCGGGAGTTAGTCCTTGAATTTAGAAAGAATACAGAAATAGAATAAGAAAGCGAAAGAATCCACTGCCAATTCGAATGAAGAAAAAAATATTGTTTCAAAAGATATCAATTGCTAAGATTCGAAGCAATTACCCCTTTTGATGAATACACGAAAGAGCACTTCGCGTAATGAATATTAGTCGGATTTCGAAACCAAAGAACGCCCCTTCTATCAAAATAGAAAAATTTCGAAAAAAATTTCTTTTCCCTAAGAAAGCATTCATTTTTCAGTTCATTTTTTTTTTCAAAATACTTCAATTGGTACACGCAAGAAATAGGCCAATTCTGCAGCTTTTTGTTCAATTTCTCGTGGAGTCAAATTCTCGTCAATACGAGTCAAGGGAATGGACCCCTGTCCTATGATTTCCATATAAAGGACACGACGAGTATAAATACCCTCTTTAACTTCTATTCTGATGGACTGAATATCTTTCATAAGGAATCGGAGAAAAATACGACGATTTTTTCCAGGAAATCCCCAACGAAAAATACACACTATTCCCTCTTTTCTATCGAATCGATCATAACCACTACCTACATTCCACGAAATTGTACACCACAAATAAGAACTAATAAAGAGACCCGCGATTCCATAGAAAGACATCACGATCCCTTGTGGAAAAAAAAGAATTTGCTGAGACGGAAATAAAGATAACAAATTCCTACCAAGATAACTGGAAGTTCCAACCAATAAGAACCCTAATGAACCTAAAAAAAGGATAAAGGCCCAGCAGAAATTACTTGTTTTTCGAGACCCCGTTATAAGTTCTATCCATATACGTTCTGATCGCCAACTCATATTAGATCCAGTTCGATTTTATTGGAATTGGGAGAATAAATAACCCAAGCAAATGAATTTGACTTTACTTTTCTTTGTTTCCGAAGTAACTTTCATCAACTAGCACTATTTTGATGTAAACCTTTAGGAGTAATTCATCGAATTGCTTCCAGATCTAAAAAAAAATATATGAGATTTGTCCCTACTGCCCGTATCTAAAAAATCTTGTTTTTTTGAACATGAAGAAATAAAGAAGCCATTGCAATTGCCGGAAATACTAGGCCCACTAAAGGCACAAAAATGGAGGGAAAGTTTATCATAGAATGGGTACCTCGATTTAATATTTGTACCTGTTATTTTTTTTTTTTGTTATATTAATATTTTTGTTATATTAATTTCATATTTTTATTATTCTTATATTGTTATAAAGATAGTCTATAATCACTAGAATTCATATATACTTATACTAAGTATAGCTAAGTGAATATATATAATAATGAATATATACTAATATATATTGAGTATATATAATAAATAAATAATAAAATAAAAAAATAATAAATAAATATAAGGAATGTAGAACTAAATAAATGGGTTGATTTCGCCTTCTATTTCTACAAGAAACATATGTATGATAATACACTTTTTGATTATTCTTAGTATTCTTCTATTATTATCTTATTACTTTGCTCTTGTGTCTTCTAATTTGATTTTTGTCTCATAATTTATTTTATTTGAAGTTAAAAAATGAAAAAAAAAAAGAGTTTTTTCTTACAAATTCTTGAAAAATTCGTTATATAGGTTTTCTGATTCCTAATCAGGAATATCAGTAAAAAAAATTATCCGCATGATTCTTTCTGCAGTTAAATCTTATGTTTCCAAATAAAAATGAATTCTTTTCTTTGGGTTTTGACTCTGATTCTTATATTTGATTCCTAGAAACTAAATAACTACTCACTCGCCACAACACAAAAAAAAAAAAGAATTTAAAAAGAATTTTAGGCTCTGCTTGATTTTTCATTTTGAGTCAAAGGAAAGAAAGCATGGAGCTGAAATAACTCACTCAGAACCCCCTTTAAAGGATTACGCGGTACGATTGAATCAAATAAGCCCTTATGGAATAAATATTCAGCCGCTTGTGAATCTTCGGGTACTGTCTTATTCAACGTTTGTTCAATTACTCTTTTACCCGCAAATGCAATGTAAGCATTGGGTTCGGCAATAATGATATCCCCCAACATGCCAAAACTGGCTGTCACCCCACCAGTAGTAGGAGATGTAAGGATCGATACATAGAATAACTTTTTATTTGTTTGATAATCATATAAAGCAGAAGATATTTTAGCCATTTGCATCAAGCTCAAACTTCCTTCTTGCATACGTGCTCCTCCGGACGCACATACTAGAATAAGAGGTAAAAGTTGATTGGTAGCATATTCGACCAAACGGGTGATTTTCTCACCTACTACGCATCCCATACTACCCCCCATAAACTTAAAATCCATAATCCCAATTGCTACAGGAATACCGTTTAGTTGACCTGTGCCTGTTTGAACAGCCTCAGTTAATCCTGTCTTTCTTTGATAAGAATCAATACGATCTTTATAAGGTTCCTCTTCCGAATGAAATTCAATGGGATCCATAGAGACCATGTCTTCATCCATAGGATTCCAAGTACCTGGATCAATCGAAAGTTCGATTCTATCTGAACTGCTCATTTTCAAATGATATCCACAGTGTTCACAAATATTCATTTTTGATTGAAAAAATTTCTTATAATTTAATCCATAACAATTTTCGCATTCAATCCACAAATGCTTGTATTTTTTAGTTTCATCGAGATCATTAGAACTTTCTCTTCTAGTTAAATCACTATCATTTGTATCATTCGTGCTAGTTATTATACTAGAACTCTCGCTTTCACTACTATTTCTGCCCTTACCACAAATGTAACTATAAAAGTAACTGTCATTGTATTTGTCACTATCACCTAAAATGTAACTATCAATACAGATTTGAGAACGAAGATAACTCTCAATGCAACTATTAATGTTATTATTCCAACTAGATTTAGTATCATACATGTAATCACTCTTAGAGGCATTATTCAGATAGCTAGAATTCTTATAACTATAAAAAAAACTTTCTGGTTCACTTAGAAAAGAATGATCATTGTCAATCTCCAAAATTTGATTTTCAATATCAAAATATATGGAATAACTGTTCCTGTTACTATCCCTAACTAAAAAAGTCTTATCAGATAGGAAATTCCGGATGTTCCTGACGCCGACTAAATAATCAACATTACTGTAACTAGAATTGTCACTATCATTCCAACTATGAATGTTTTTATCCATATCAGTTAAAATTGGGTCTTCACTTACACTGGTATTTTCAATAGGACCAAAACTATCCATTGATTTACTTAACCCACACCTGTATTCTAACTCCCTATTAAACAACATAGAATTGAACCACCATTTTTCCATAGAGCTTTTTTTCCTCTATTTACATGAAAATACAATAGATGAATAGTCATTCGATGAAAAATCATATAAATATTCTATTTTAAATATTATATCTCATTTATTTACTATCAAAAAAAAATAAGTATATAAACACTAGGATTATGATAATAATAACGAGCGAGTGGGTATTAAAAAAAAATGATTCTTTTTCGTGAGAACCCGGAGTATTATTTCACTATATATGTCACTATATGTGCTGGAATTTATTTTTCAATTCTATTATTTTTATTTTTTCTTTATTTTTTTTCTAGAAAAAAAAAATATTCTAATATAAATTCTAATATAAAATAATATATTAAATAATATAATAACAATAATCAAATAAATAATAATCTAAAATAATATTAATATTAATTATATTCTAAATGAGTAAATAATATAAAAACAAAAAAAATCACCTCATTGGGGGGAATGTATTTATAGACCCAATTACTTGATTTAGTCATTATTCATTTGCTTTTTCCTATATCTTCTATCTCTATCCATTTTTGATTTGATTTTCATTTTGAAGATCGATAAAAATCCATTTTTGTGGCTATAGAAAACAGCATTCTATGTCAACAATAAGAAATAAAAAATTAGGTATGAATAGAGCAAGAGAGCGGGGGGGGGATAAAAGAGAAAAGAGTTCTATAAATCTATATACAAGTCATCCACACCCTCTTTTTTTTATTTCATTAATTGAATTTCGTTTGTTGATTAGGGCGAAGTTCCATAAAAACACCTGCCTTTTTTGAAATATCCTGAACAGTTCCTGTAGGTTGAGCGCCTTGTTCAAGGAAATATAGAATAACAGGAATATTTAAATAGGTTTGATTCTTTATTGGATCATAAAAACCCACTTTCCGAAGATCTCTTCCCTCTCTTCGGGATCGAACATCAATTGCAACGATTCGATAAACGGCTCATTGGGATAGATATAGATGAACAATACACCCCCCCTAGAAACGTATAAGAAGTTTTCTCCTCGTACGGCTCAAGAAAATTCAAAATTATGTCTATGTATAAAATTATGATGTCAAATAGATCCATAAAATCATCAAATCAATTAGACTATGATTTAAGTATTTTTTTTCTTATTCTTTTTCTTTCTGAAAAAAAAACTCCTCGTATTCGCAACCTCATAACTCAAATTGGATAACTCTCAAATAACTCAAAGGAAAACAAAACCTTTAGGTATTTCATTTATTGAGCGGTCTCTACCCCCTTTTCTTGCCTGTCTTCTTTAGAATCTATTTTTTTTCTTCATTCTATCATTCTAATAGAATTGTTATTCTAATAGATGAGACAATTTGAAATGGTATTTACTTGTTCCAGGATCCTTTAGCTTTTCCTTGAATCATTGGGTTTAGACATTACTTCGGGGATCTTTAATCGTTTCAAAAATGGCAGCAACATACCATTTTTTTATTTCTTTCTCTCAAAGAATCATACAAATAGAAGGTTGATTCCCGCAGATACACTTTTGATCGAAATAGTTTTACCAATTCCAACAAATTTTACTTTTGAACCTTGCTCGAATTGGATCCTTTCGATTTCTCTATCGAAAATATACTTACGAAGTTGTTCTAACTTATTCATTTTCACTAACCTTAGATACTTGCCCCTGAGAAATGAATCAACTCGAGCTCCATCATGTACTATTTACATCATCAATCCCTCTCCCGTCCCCCAAACAATGAGTTCTAGTGGAACAGAACAAACGATGTCGAGCCAAGAGCACCCCGATTTCTATATACTAGAAAAAATAGTGGATGTAAGAATCCACAGCTAATCTAATCATGTCTTTCAAGTCGCACGTTGCTTTTTACCACATCGTTTCAAACGAAGTTTTACCATAACATTCCTTTAGTTTGGATCCGGTATGTAATTGATTCAATTATGAAATCGTGAATAGTCATTGATTCAATCGATACATAATAATCTATACTTTTTACTTCTGGGTTTTCCTTCTATATGAATGGACAATTTCTAAAGTAAACTAAAGTAAAGAAGTATAAAAAAAATTCAAATTAACTCGATATTGTATGAATAGATTTTCTATTCTATTTTGATAGTTTGTAAAATAGAAAAAATGAATTTCTTCAAAAAAATATTAGAAAAATAATAATAATAAAATAGAAATAAATATAATAATAAAATAGAAATAAATATGATAATAATAAATAGATTTTTATTATTATATTATAAAATATATTTTTTTTATTATACAATTATCCACAGTGATTACAATAAAAACAATAACACACAAAAAAAAGAAAGGGTAATCTTTATTCTGATATACAATTTGTATTCAAATATGATATACATCATGAATGGATATGCTCTGGGACGGAAGGATTCGAACCTCCGAATAGCGGGACCAAAACCCGTTGCCTTACCGCTTGGCCACGCCCCATTTTCGATTCGACACTAATAAACACTATTATTGGTATTGGTTGTTCGTCAATTCCAGTTCAAAAATATCTATAGAATAAATTGTTGCTAGGATTTTGATATGCGTAGATATAGAATGAAACTGAAATTATTGATCATTACATAGAATTCAATTAAGATATTGTATGAAAGTATGATTTCTTCTATTTTTGATTTCAGAATGAAAAGATTTTGAAGTGGATAAGTTCAAATCAAAGAAGGATTTTTGGGGTCTGATCTTATTTGATTCATTTTTTTTTAGTTTTACTAATTTATTAATATTAATTAATATCTATAATTAATAAATATTTATTATAAATATTAATATTAGTATTCTATTTTTTGATATTTTTGAATATTAAATTCAAAAATGAAATAATAATAAATTAAATTAATAAATATTAATTAAATATTTTAATTATTCTATATTATTATATATATGTATATATGTATAATTTTTTATATTAATATTATTAATATTATATTTTTTTATTATAATATATATTATAATTTTATATATTATATAGAATTCTTTTTTTTTTTATAATATATAATTATTAATAAATTTTAATAAAAATTATACATATATATACATATACAATAAAAATAAAAATTCTAATTCAAAAAAAGCAAAAATACAATTAATTTTCTTAAAGAACAAAATGTTTGTTATGCTTAATATCTTTAGTTTGGTCTGTATTTGTATTCACTCTGCCCTTTATTCAAGTAGTTTTTTCTTGGCGAAATTACCTGAAGCCTACGCTTTTTTGAATCCAATTGTAGATATTATGCCAGTAATACCTGTACTCTTTTTTCTCTTAGCTTTTGTTTGGCAAGCTGCTGTAAGTTTTCGATGAGATCTTTAATTTGAATAATGTCCTAAAAAAATTCAGAATTTATTCGAAAACAAAAATTCGAACATTTTAACAATTTATAAGATCAGATAAGTCTTACAGTGTGAATCCTCGATTCAAATATTGAAATTTTTTGATAGACAAGAAAAATCTGGACCATCTCATCATTTCCTCATTCTTACGTTTTTTCCATTGAGAAATCCTAATCCTATTATTAGATTTGAGTCCACCACCAATAAATACCTAGATTGTGGATATGAAAGAAAATTTTTGGTAATAGTAATATTGGTAATAGGAATAAAGGGCTCGACTCTTACTACAAATAAATTTCCGAATTTTTTTTCTATTTCCTCGAAATCACTTCATTTCTTAGAAACTTAGTATCAAAAGAAACATAATGTGTAATATAAGAGAATATATTCTCTTTCTCTGTCTTTTTTTTAATTATTTATCTTGGAGATTTTGTAATGCTTACTCTAAAACTATTTGTTTACACGGTAGTGATATTCTTTGTTTCTCTTTTCATCTTCGGATTCCTATCTAACGATCCAGGACGTAATCCAGGACGTGAAGAATAAAAAAAGATTTTTGGTTTTCTGTGTTTTCCTTGCTTGTGCTGGATTTTGAAATATTTTTAGGATTTTATCTATTTTACATCTTTAACTAGTAAATAAAAAAATCAAACAAACAGGGAAAACAAACAAAAGAAGCTCCATAAGTTCAAAAGAAAAAAAAATACCAAATCATCAACAGAAACGGAAAGAGAGGGATTCGAACCCTCGGTACAAAAATTCGTACAACGGATTAGCAATCCGACGCTTTAGTCCACTCAGCCATCTCTCCCAATTGAAAAAATAGAATTACTATGTTTATGTTCCATCGCATAAAAAAAAAGAACAAAAAGTAGGGCTTGAAAAAAGCCTTCTTTATATCTTATTTTATATCTCTCTTTTTTTATTATATTTCTATTTGATTTCTATTTCTAATAGATTTCTATTCATTATTATATATTCTTATTCTAATTATTTATATATATTCTAATTATATATTTATTATTTCATATTTATTTTAATAATCCATTTTTAAATAATATCTATAATAATTTTAAAATAAATATGAAATAATAAATATGAAATAAAAGATATAATAATATAATTTATTCCATTTTTTAGTTTCTTTTTATACAGCCAGAGCCCGGCCAGGCCAGTACTAGCCGGGCTCTTTTTGTTCCCATGAATCCTGGATAACAATGATTTATTTGAATGTATTTGTTTTGAAAAAAAAATACTTGTTATTTAAACATGATCAAACATAAATAAAAAAAGACTTTTTGATTCCTATGATATAGAACCAAAATGATATAAGATCAAAATGTCATTTTTTATTACTCCTTCTTTTTTTCTGGTAACGTATCTAAAAAAAAAGAATGGAACTATGGATTCTTGCACAATGCATTTTTATGTTATGGATTAAGTAGTTTTGTCGAGATGTATCTGTCAAAACAAAACACCTTCAGCTTCAGCAAAAACAAAATCCAAAAATGAAATTCGCCCCTTTTCTTAATTTCATTAGGAGGTCCCCTTACGAAACATGTCAACACTCTAATTATCATAATATTATGATCCTATTTCTTCATTACGACTGATTCCCTTGTTCGACAAAAGGTCCATTTATATACAATAATCGCATTGTAGCGGGTATAGTTTAGTGGTAAAAGTGCGATTCGTTCTATGGACCCCTTAATAGTTAAGGGATCCCTCGTTTGATTCATATCCCGATCAAAAACTTTATTTCTTACTTAAAGGGGTTTAATCCTTTATACCTCTCAACGAACGATTCGAGGAATAATATACATTATCGTAATTTGTATCCAAGAAGAATCCATTCTAAATTGACAAATTGAATTTAAAAATTATGAAACATAAGTTTTTGGAATTGGATCAATTATCCCAATTTTTTGAGTATGAGTAAAGGATCCATGGAGAAAGATATAGAAAGTTTATTTCTAATCGTAACTAAATCTTCCGTTTTTTTATTTGTTTTGTATAGGAGAGATTGAAGCAAAATAGCTATTAAACGATTACTCTAGTTTACTAGAGACATCGACATATTTTTTTTAGCTCGATGGAAATTTTATTCTTTTCCTAAAGATTCTCTCAAATAGAAATAGAGAACGAAGTAACTAGAAAAAAACAGATTGTTATAATACTCCTCTTCT